AAATAAATCAATTAAATTACGAGAGGCTTCATAAAGTGCTTCTTTAGGAGTGAAACTCCCATTTGTCCATATCTCAAGAAAAAGTATTTCTTGTTTTTCATCACCATTACTATACGAATGAATACTATGATTCACATTTCGAACAGGCATGAATACAGCATCTATAGGATAACTTCCGTCTTGAAAGTTGTTTGGCGTTTTTATACGATATCCGCGATTCCTCTCGAGTTGTAATTCAATACGCAAATCGATTGGTTCCGTCAAGGTAGCTATATGCTGTGTAGTATCAACGATTTCCACATAAGGTGGTGCGATGATGTCTTGCGCAGTTACACACCCAGGTCCCTTAACAAAAATAGACGCGTTACAGGTTCCATATAAATTGCTTCTTAATACAATTTCTTTCAAATTCATTAAAATTTCATGTACTGATTCTTGAATACCTACTATAGTAGAATATTCGTGTGGTACTTTCTCAGATTTTGCGCGTGTAATACATGTTCCTTCTATTTCTCCAAGCAGAGCTCTCCGCATCGCAATTCCTATTGTGTCGGCTTGACCTTTCATAAGTGGAGATAGAATAAAGCGTCCATAATAAAGACGTTTACTATCTGTTCTTGATTCAACACACTTCCACTGCAGTGTCCGAGTAGATACTCTTATTTTCTCTCGAACCATAGTAATATTATAGATAATAGATCAGATCGTTGAGTCATTTATTTCTCTTGACATCCCTTCCTTATTTTTACACACGTCTTTTTTTAGGAGGTCGACAGCCGTTGTGCGGCATGGGAGTTACATCCCGTACGAAACTTAATAGTATGCCACTTCTACGAATAGCTCGTAATGCTGCATCCCTTCCGAGACCGGGACCCTTTATCATGACTTCTGCCCGTTGCATACCTTGATCTACTACTTTACGAATAGCGTTTCCTGCTGCGGTTTGAGCAGCAAACGGCGTCCCTCTTTTTGCTCCCTTGAATCCGCAAGTGCCGGCGGAGGCCCAAGAAACCACTCGACCCCGTACATCTGTAACAGTCACGATGGTATTGTTGAAACCGGCTTGAACATAAATAACCCCTCTTGGTATTTTACGTGCACTCTTACGTGAACTAATACGCCTATTCCTACGTGAACCAATTTTTTGTATGGGTTTTGCCATATTGTATCGTCTCATAAATATGAGTCAGAGATATATGGAGATATCCATTTCCTGTCAAAACAAATACTGTCCTTTTTTATTTGTACATCAAGTTCGTTAGAAAGTCCCCTTTATTAGCAGACTGATTATCCTTGTCGTTGTTTATGTTTCGGGTTGGAACAAATTACTATAATTCGTCCCCGCCTACGAATTAGTCGACATTTTTCACAAATTTTACGAACGGAGGCCCTTATTTTCATATTTTTCATTCCTTAATTACTCAATTTCCGAATCTATTTCTTGGAAGAAAATAAGTTTCTTGAAATTTTCAATTTCAAATTGTATTCCGGAATGTAGACGTTGAAAAACAACTTAATCGGTTGAATCCTTGTTACGGAGTCTATAAATTATACGTCCTCTGGTTGAATCATAACGGCTTACTTCAATTTTAACTCTATCCCCCGGTAGGATTCGTATAAAACTACGGCGTATCCTTCCCGAAACATAACCTAGAATCAGATCCTCGTTATCTAAACGAACCCGGAACATGCCGTTAGGAAGTGATTCAACAATTAAACCTTCATGAATCGATTTTTCTTCTTTCATTCCAGGCAAAACCCCCTTAAAGTATCAACTAATGGAGGAGGGGTGATATTAGACAACCCGTTCTTTCTTTTTTTTTTTAAAATAGTAAGTTTCAGATCTAATTCGTATAGCAGAGGGATTACCATATATAACATAAAATTTCTCCGCCAATTCTTTCTAGTCGAGCCTCTCGGTCTGTCATTATGCCCCGAGAAGTAGAAAGAATTAGAATCCCCATTCCCCCTAAAATTCTAGGAAGTCGTTGATAGTTAGAATAGATCCGTAGACCGGGGCGACTGACCTGTTTTAAATTTAAAATTTTTGTATATGGTCCTTTCCTATTCCTTCTATGTCGTAGAGTTAAAACTAAAAAATATTTGTTTTTTTCCTGATGTTTCCTCACGTTTTCGATAAAACCCTCTCGTAAAAGTATTTTAACAAGGGTTTCCGTGATTTTAGTAGATGTTATTCGAACCGTTCCCTTTCTATTCATGTCAGCATTTCGTATCGAGGTTATTATATCAGCAATGGTGTCCCTACTCATGATGACCTAAAATTAGTGGTGCTCCGAATTTTGATATAATCAACATGTTTTTATTCGTTTTTTTGTGTAAAAAATATACGTGATACACAATCTACTACTCTATTTTATTCAAACAGCCTACTATTCTCGTGATTTATAATACCTCCGGAGCTAATGAAACGATTTTTGTAAAGTTTAACTGTCGCAATTCTCGGGCGATTGCACCAAAAACTCGAGTTCCTTTTGGATTTCCTTTTTGATCAATAATAACTGCAGCATTGTCATCATATCGTATTATCATACCGTTATCGCGTTTGAGTTCTTTGCGGGTACGTACAATTACAGCTCGGATCACTTCTGATCTTTCTAAGGGCATATTTGGTATTGCTTCTTTTATTACAGCAACAATAATGTCACCAATATGAGCATATCGACGATTGCTAGCCCCTATGATTCGAATACACATCAATTCCCGAGCCCCGCTGTTGTCTGCTACATTCAAATGGGTCTGAGGTTGAATCATATCATTTTTGAATCTTTCAATGCAAAGGCGAAAAAAAAGAAATATTATTTGTCCAAAATAAAAACTGGCGGTTGTTTTTTTATCCCAACATTTGGTTCTACATTCCTATTCTGAAATAAGAAATTGAGTTCGGATAGGCATTTTTGATGCCGCTATTGAGATCGCCTTTCTGGCTATTTTTTCTGTTACTCCGCTTATTTCATAAAGTATTCGGCCTGGTTTGACAACAGCTACCCAATATTCGGGGGATCCTTTCCCCGAACCCATACGTGTTTCTGCAGGTCTTACTGTAACTGGTTTGTCTGGAAATATACGTACCCATAGTTTTCCACCACGACGCGCATTTCGTGTCATTGCCCGCCGCCCTGCTTCTATTTGTCTAGATGTGATCCAAGCGGGTTCAAGGGCCTGAAGAGCATATCTGCCGAAACAAATACGATTACCTCTATAAGAGATTCCCTTCATTCTTCCTCTATGTTGTTTACGGAATCGAGTTCTTTTGGGGTTATAGTGGATGGTTCCTTTTCAATTCCATCTCTATTACAGAACCGGACATGAGAATTTCTTCTCATCCGGCTCCTCGCGAATTCAATGCTCCAAACAAAAGAGTATAGATATTTTTTTCAATTTTTAATATTCTAAATAGATAAATCAAACTGACTTATTTATTAATAATTTAAATTTTATTTAATAAGTTTTTTAAAATATAGTTATAACACATCTTTGTTTTGTTTTCGTTTTTCTCGTATCAGATCATCTATATTTTAGCAATTCAATAAGAAAAAAATGTCGCGGGCGAATATTTACTCTTTCAATATCTATTTCTGTTGGAGGGTTAGTTCATGACTTCTCAGAATAGATGAATGGGTCTCTCTGGTTTATTCCGCCATCCCGCCCGCTGAATCATGTGTATTCATTTTCAATTGAATCTTCTGTATTCATAGGTTCCATCGTTCCCACCGCTTCTTGATTAATGGTTAGGCCTGATTTTGACAACGGAGCTTTTACTTCATTTTGAGTCAACGTTCTTAGCCTTTATTGACCCGAGGCTCTTAATTTTTATGCTATGAAGAGATTCATATAATGATAGATGAAAATCCGTATTGATGCTTTATTACACTGCCCGTTATGAGTATGAGACGAGTCATAGACCTTACATATTGGAATTTTATATCATTGATAGATTTTTATAGCTTTCTCTCACCTTCCATTTACCCATATCCTTTTGCTTCCAACTCATAATCGGATTTCTTTTTCCTTTGTTTATGGCAAAAGCGCCTTCAGTTGCTGCAATGATAAGACTAATAGATCATATCTTGACTGCTTCCTTGGATCCAGATAATTTGAAGCGATGAGTTAGTTATTAGTTCATATTATGATTATGGTTTGTTAATAGTTTATCTTAATCCTAACAAAAACCAACGAGTCACACACTAAGCATAGCAATTCGGTCAGGGGGGGTCAATCGAATTTTTATTCAACCTTATAGAATTATAATTTATTTTTTTCTTTTTGTTTCGTCATTTGAAAAGACAAGGAAAGTTTTCTTATTCCTCGTCTATAAATATCCAAATTTTTATACCTAAAACCCCATATATAGTTCGAACCGTATAGGCGCAATAATCAATTTTGGCGTGAATGGTTTGGAGGGGAACTCTACCTTCTCTGATCCATTCGACACGTGCAATTTCTTTTCCGTCGATACGTCCTGCAATTTGTATTTGAATTCCTTTTGTACCAGCCTGTTCGGTTAATTCAATAGCTTTTTTCATCGCTTTTCGAAAAGAGACTCTATTTTTTAATTGTCCGGCTATAAATTCTGCAAGAATATTAGGATGCCTGTAAGGTTTTGCAATTCTTGTAATAGCAATGTTGATTTTTCGGTTCACAGAATTCAATTCTTTTTGTACACTCATCTGTAGTTCTTCGATGCCTCGTGGTCTATTTTCTATTAATAACTTGGGGAATCCCATATAGATTATGACCTGGATCAGATCAATTCTTTTTTGAATTTCTATACGCGCAATTCCTTCGACACCAGAAGATGTTCTCATATTTTGTTGAGCAAAATCCTTTATACAATCCCGTATTTTTTGATCTTCTTGTAAACCCTCAGAATAATTTTTTGGTTGTGCAAACCAAATGGAATAATGACTTTGGCTTGTACCAAGTCTGAAACCAAGTGGATTTATTTTTTGTCCCATATTGCCCCACTAGATTTTAAACGG